ATTAAAATGAGTTTGATCCTGGCTCCGAGTTAACGTTTTTGATTGGTCTTACACATGCAAGTTTGCAATTGCAAGCGTACGGGTGAGTAAAATATAGGAATTAATCGGTAATACGAAAAGCCTATAAAAGATTAAGTTATTAAAATTAAAAAAATTTAAATCTAACGATCTTTAGTTGGTCTTTGCGGATGAACAGCCACATTGGAATTGAAATAAGGTCCAAACTTTTAAAGGCAGCAGTGGAGAATCTTGGACAATGAGTGTAAACTTGATCCAGCTAAATCAAATGTGTGACTATGTTAAAGCACAAGGTAAATTTAAATTATGATTATTTTTACTTAAGTCCTGGCTAATTTCGTGCCAGCAGCCGCGGTAATACGAAAAGGGCAAACGTTACTCAAAATCATTGGGCGTAAAGGATATGTAGGTTGAAAATTAAGTTTTATTAGAAAAATTAAGTTTTATTTTTTATTTTAATAAAATAGTAATTTTCTAGAGTTAATAAAGAGTTTTTGGAATTTTAAATGGAGCGGTAAAATGTTTTGATATTTAAAGGAACTTCACTTAGCGCAAGCAAAAATCTTTTTAAAACTGACACTGAGATATTAAAGCATGGGTAGCAAAAGGGATTAGATACCCCTGTAGTCCATGCCCTGAACGATGAATGTCTAAAGTTATAACACAAAAACATTCCGCCTGGGGAGTACGGTCGCAAGATTAAAACTCAAAGGAATTGACGGGGATCTACACAAGCAGTGGAGTATGTGGTTTAAATCGATAATACGCGCGAAACCTTACCAAATTTTGTATTTTAACAAGTGTTGCATGGCTGTCGTCAGTCCGTGCTTTGAAGCGTTTGGTTCATTCCAGAAAACGGACGAAACTCTTTTATATTTTTAAAAAATATATACATTAAAGATATTTTAAAGGAAGAAGAACAACGTCAAGTCTTTATGACCTTTATAATTTGGGCTACTTTCATGTACTACAATAGTTTGTGCAATATTTAGTTTAAATGAAAATTAAAACAACAACAATAAAACCAAACTACGTTCGGATTACTTTCTGAAATTCGAAAGTATGAAGCAGGAATTGCTAGTAATCGCAAATAAGAATGTTGCGGTGAATTAGTTCTTAGATCTTGTACACACTGCCCGTCACGCTATGGAAGTTGACATTCTTGAAAAAATTAAAGAATTTAAATAACTGGAGTGAAGTCGTAACAAGGTAGCCGTAGGGGAACCTGTGGCTGGAAATTTTACATTAATTCTACTATTCTAAACTACCTAAACTAAATAATAACATGTTAAACTTTTATATTAGTATCCTTACTACTTTTTTTACTTTATTTTTAATTAGTTTGCTAGGGATGTTTTTAAACAAAAAAAATATTTTGGTAATGTTAATGTCATTAGAAATGTTGTTTTTAGCAGCTACCTCATTTTTTGTATTTTCCTCTGTTTACTTAGACGATATTGTCGGTCAAATTTTTGCAATTTTAGTCTTAACTGTTGCTGCTTCCGAGTCAGCAATTGGATTAGCAATTTTAGTAATTTACTATAGAATCCGTAGTACAATTTCAGTTGAATTAATGGATTTAATGAAAGGTTAGTTTAAAATAATACTTGGTTAAGATATAACTTAATTTTAAATAGCATTTAATAAAAATCTTGGTAAACTTAATTGGACGTTAAAGCGAAAATTATATGTAAGTTAGACTTATAATGTATAAATTTCCAAAATAGTAAGAGAAAACTCTGCAATTTTAGTGAAGTGAAGTGAATCATCTCAGTAACTTAGTAAAAAATCAACCGAGAAATTTGAAAGTAATGGCGAATGAACTCAATAGTGTACTAAAACGTAAAATACTTAAAAGTAATACGATTATTTGTAAGAAAATAGGAGTACCACCTTCTAAAGTTAGTAGAATAAGTTTAACCGATAGTGAACTAGTACTGTGAAGGAAAGATCTATTTTGAAAAAAAACAATTAAATTGAATGTGTACCTACGTTTGAAGTTCTGATAAAAACAACAAATTTCTTTTTGCATAACGAACCAACAAGTTAATCAGTAAAGCAAGTTAAAAACAATATTAAAGTTTTATTCTTTATACCTGAAACCAAGTGATCTAATTGCGAACAAGCTGAAGATTTTTTAAAAAATTTCGGAGGGCTGAACCCATAAATGTGGCAAAATTTTGGGATGATTTGTAATTAGGAGTGAAAGGCTAATCAAACTTGGTTATAGCCGGTTTTTCACGAAACGTATTTTAGTACTACGCTAATGTATTTCTAAGTTAAGTAAAGTACAGAATAATTAAAGGGAAGTAAAATTTTACTGAAATTATTTTAACTCTGAAGTAACTTTAAAAAAATTAGCAGACAGTTTTTAAGCGATAAGGTTTAAAAACTAAAGGAAAACAATCCAGATCACAAAATAAGGTTTTAAAATTAACTTTCAGTGAAAAATTCTTTTTAACTTCCTATAGTTCAGTAGGCTTAGAAGCAGCCCTTTATTAGAAAATGCGTTACAGCTTACTATTAGTAGTTTTTAAGAATAAAATTTAATGAAACTAAAAAGTTATACCGACTTTGTGAATTTCAAATTGAAATGGTAGTGAAACATTTTATTATTTAAATTCGTAATTGAAAAATTAAATGCATAAAAGTGATAATGTTGGTATGAGTAACGAAAACTTTGTATTAAATCAAAGTCACCAATTGTTTAAGGTTTTTAATGTAATTTAAACTACATTAAGTTAGTCGGTCTTTAAAAGATAAGTGAATTCTAAACTTGATAAGAAAATTACTACTATTTATATGTATTGTACTAATATGAAAAAAGTTCTCTTTCAAGAAAAAATTATAATAGTAAACCGTACTTAAACCGACACAGGTAATCTTGTTAACTACTACGGTGTGTGAATAAATCATAATTAAGGAACTAGGCAAATTATTTCTGTAAGTTCGCAAAAAAGAAATCCAAGTTTTGGACTAAGAATAGGAAGCAACGACTGTTTAACAAAAACACAAGACTCTGCAAATTTTTTAAAATGTATAGGGTTTGAAGCCTGCCCAGTGCTTAAACACAAAACTATTAAATTTTTTGATTTAATTATAAGATTAAGTAAACGGCGGTTCTAACTATAAGAATCCTTAGGTAGCGAAATTCCTTGACGGGTAAATTCCGTCCTGCATGAATGGCTTAACGATTGCTTTACTGTCTCGATTATGAATTCAGTGAAATTACACTATCCATGAAAATGTGGATATCTTACAGTAAGACGGAAAGACCCTAGATCCTTTACTTTTATTTTATATTGTATTAAAACGGTAACAAATATAGAACAAATGGGAGTTAACTACGTCTGTTGAAATACCATTTAGTTTAGTTGTTTTATACTTAGTAAATCTATTTTACGATAGTGTAAAAAAGAAAGTTTACTTGGGATGAGTACCTCCCCAAAAGTAACGGAGGTGTACTAAGGTAAAGCACACGCACAATAGTAAACTTTACTTAACAACAAGATTTATAAATCAAATTGAGATGCAAGTCAGTTATAGTGATCCAATATTATGTGTGGAAGTAATATTGCACAACAGCTAAAAGGAACTCTAGGGATAACAGATTCATCGTGACCAAAAGTTCGTATTGAAGTCACGGTTTGATACCTCGATGTCGACTCATCTTATCCTGAAATAGAAGTTTATTTCAAGGGTCTAGTTGTTCGCTAGTTAAAAAGGTACGTGAGTTGGGTTCAGAACGTCGTGAGACAGTTCGGTCCCTATCTACTGTAAGTAAACGAAAAAATAGTAAAATAACTTTTAGTACGAGAGGACCAAAGTAAATTAACCTCTTATTTATTGATTGTTTTAAATAAGCATAGTCAAAAAGTAACGTTGAATAGTTTAAATACTGAAAGCATAAAAGTATCAAATTTTTTACTTCTTTTCTCAAAAATTTCTAATTGATAATTAAAGATTGATCGGTTAAAGACATTTTTAGTAATAAAATATTTTTTAATACGAAATTTTCAAAATTAACCTTCATAGCTTAACCAAATATTATGGCACAAAAAATTAACCCTACAAGTATTAAGATTGGGCAACAATCTTCCTGACTTACTACTTACCAACCATACGGTAAATCGTTATTTCGATTTTCATATTTTCATATTTTGCAATTATTATCTATCTCTGCCTTTCGTAATCCGAAAACTTTAAGGGTATTGTCAACTTTATTTATTTTACGTAACACGTTTTACTGTAATATTAATTCAATTTTCAAACAAAAACAAGTATTGACTTCATTAAGTTTTAATTACCTAATGCATTCTTTAAGGGTGAGTCGTTTACAACTAAAATTATATCCAGTTAAGGAAATTACAACCTTTTCTTCGAATATAGCGTTTTATTTTCAGTATTTAGTGGGTCAAAAAATTACATTCAGAAAATCTTTCTTAATTGTCGTTAATTTAATAAAAGACCAGATTGGTACTTCAAAAATTATCACTTTAAAATTTGGGTTAAAGAAAATGTTTCTTAGAGGTTTTAAAATTCAATTAACAGGACGTTTCGAGACTTCTAAGTTACAAATGTCAAAAAAATTGGAGCATACTGAGGGTTCTGTAACACTACTTTCAGCTAATTCGTTTATTGATTTTTTTACGCTAAATGTTTACTTTAAATTAGGTGTATGTAACTTTAAAATTTGGTTGTTTTACAATTTAAAGTAGTCCAAATTATGAAGAAAACTACTAAACTACATAATAACTATTCAACTGTTTCTATCCAAAACCGCCACTTATTACAATTTGGAAATTTTGGGTTTCAAATTTTAACTTACTCACGTTTAACTGACAAACAAATTAAAACCATTTTTTGGTTAGTACAAACAAATTTAAAAAAATATACAACTAAACAAGTTGTAAAATTTTGGTTTTTAGTGTTTCCAAATTTAACTTTAACAAAATTAAGTTTGGAATCACGTATGGGTAAGGGCAAAGGCCTTATCGATACAACAGCAGTTTTTATCAAACCTGGGACTTTAATTTGTGAATTTGATAACGTTTCCCTTGCTCACGCCCGTAAAATCCTTGCATTTATTACTAAAGTTTTTCCTGGCAAGTTAAAGCTAATTAAGTGTACAAAGCAGAAAGTGATTTAGGGAGAGTAACTCAATGGTAGGGTGTTAGTCTGTCGCATTAAAAGTTGCGGGTTCGAATCCCGTCTCTCTCGTAATATTTATGTCTTCACAATGTTAAATCTTCAATGAATTTCACGTTGGTTATTCTCAACAAATCATAAAGACATTGGATCTTTATATTTAATTTTTGGTGCATTTTCAGGTGTGTTAGGGGGGTGTATGTCAATGCTTATTAGGATGGAACTTACGCAACCAGGAAATCATTTATTACTTGGGAATCACCAAGTATATAACGTTTTAATAACTGCACACGCATTTTTAATGATTTTTTTTATGGTAATGCCAGTAATGATCGGAGGCTTTGGAAACTGGCTGGTACCGATTATGATTGGAAGCCCAGATATGGCATTCCCGCGGCTAAATAATATCTCCTTTTGATTGTTACCTCCATCATTGTGCTTATTACTAGCTTCAGCTATTGTTGAAGTCGGGGTTGGTACCGGATGAACGGTTTACCCGCCTTTAAGCTCAATACAAAGCCACTCAGGTGCTGCTGTTGATTTAGCTATTTTTAGCTTGCATTTATCAGGTGCATCTTCAATTTTAGGTGCAGTAAATTTTATATCAACAATTTTAAATATGAGAAATCCTGGTCAAAACATGTATAGGATTCCTTTATTTGTGTGATCAATTTTAGTGACAGCTATCCTATTACTGCTTGCTGTACCAGTGTTAGCTGGCGCTATTACGATGTTACTAACAGATCGTAATTTTAATACTGCGTTTTTCGATCCTTCAGGTGGTGGTGATCCAATACTATATCAGCACCTTTTTTGATTTTTTGGTCATCCAGAAGTATACATATTAATCTTACCTGGTTTTGGAATTATTAGTCATGTGGTTGCAACTTTTTCAAAAAAACCAGTATTTGGGTATATTGGAATGGTATATGCGATGGTTTCAATTGGGATTTTAGGTTTTATCGTTTGAGCGCATCACATGTACACAGTGGGTTTAGATGTAGACACGCGAGCTTATTTTACGGCTGCAACGATGATAATTGCGGTTCCTACAGGAATAAAAATCTTTAGTTGAATCGCCACCATGTGGGAAGGTTCTATTTTACTTAAAACACCTATGTTGTTTGCGATTGGTTTTATTTTTTTATTTACCATTGGTGGTTTAACAGGGATTATATTAGCAAATTCAGGTCTTGATATTAGTTTACATGACACATATTATGTTGTTGCGCATTTCCATTATGTACTTTCAATGGGGGCAGTTTTTGCAATTTTTTCCGGTTTTTACTATTGATTTGGTAAAATTACAGGAGTTCAGTATCCTGAAGTTTTAGGTCAAATTCATTTTTGGTCAACCTTTATTGGTGTTAATATTACGTTTATGCCGATGCATTTCTTAGGCTTAGCAGGCATGCCGCGCCGGATCCCGGATTATCCAGATTCGTACTTTAGCTGAAACTTAATCGCTTCGTATGGTTCTTATGTTGCTTTATTAAGTACTTTATTCTTTTTTTACTTAGTTTTCTCAGCTTTAACGGAAAAAAACCCATGTTTAAATGCACCGTGAAACTCGTCAGATAGTTTAGAAACCCAAAATGGTACAAGTTTAGAATGGGTTGTGAGCTCGCCGCCTGCTTATCATACATTTGACGAAATTCCAATAATTTGTGAAACTAAATAATTTATTTACTAATGATTTACGTATTTCTACTATTTCTACCTAAATTTTCAGTGTGTGATGTAGCTGAAACTTGACAGTTAGGATTTCAAGATCCTGCAACTCCTATTATGGAGGGTATTATAAATTTACATCATGATTTAATGTTTTTTATATGTATCATTTCGGTATTTGTTTCTTGAATGCTAATAAAAACTTTGTGGCATTTTGATTCTTCTCAAAATTTTTTACCTTCAAATTTAGCGCATGGTACAGTAATTGAAATTGCTTGAACTGTAACCCCAGCTATAATTTTACTTATTATAGCTATTCCTTCTTTTTCATTACTTTATGCTATGGATGAGGTAATTTCACCAACTATTACTGTAAAAACAATAGGACATCAGTGATATTGAAGTTATGAGTACTCTGATTACCAAAATGAGCATGGTGAACCAATAAACTATGAAAGCTATATGGTGCCTGAAGAAGACTTAATTTTAGGACAATTCCGTTTACTAGAAGTGGACAATAGTATGGTAATTCCGACTAACACTCATGTACGTATTATTGTATCTGCAGCAGATGTTTTACACAGTTGGGCTGTACCTTCTCTTGGCATAAAATGTGATGCTGTACCAGGACGTCTAAATCAAACTTCTTTATTCGTTAAACGTGAAGGTATTTATTACGGTCAATGTAGCGAAATATGTGGTGTTAACCATGGTTTTATGCCTATTGTAATTGAAGCAGTAAATTTACCACGTTACGTAACATGAATTTCTAGTAAGTTAAGTGACTAAGGTAAAATAATGAGGTTTTCGGTTTTCGGTTTTTTCTTTTTCTTTATTTTTTTCTTTATTTTATTTTATCCTAAATTATTAAAAAATTTACTTAAATCAGTTAAACTTTTTATAACTAAACTTTTATAACGTATGTTAACTAGCTCTATTCTAAAGTCTTATCAAAGACATCCATTTCACTTAGTTGATCCTAGTCCGTGACCTTTTTTTGCTTCTCTTGCTGCGTTTACAAGTACAATTGGTGGTGTTTTGTATTTTCATGCTTTTAAACAAGGAGGTTTTATTCTTATTTTAGGAATTCTTAGCTTATTTTTTGCCATGTTTGTGTGATGACGAGATGTAATACGAGAGTCTACTCTTGAAGGCCACCATACAGGAATTGTACAACAAGGTTTACGTTTTGGTGTTATTTTGTTTATTGTGTCTGAAGTTTTATTCTTTTTTGCGTTTTTTTGAGCGTTTTTTCATAGTAGCGTTTCGCCTTCAATTGACATTGGTGCATCATGACCTCCAAAAGGGATTATTACTTTAAGCCCTTGAGATATACCTTCTTTGAATACATTACTTTTACTATTATCTGGTTGTACTGTAACTTGGTCCCACCACGCACTTGTTGCGAACCAACGTAAACAAGCTTTACTAAGCTTATTTTTAACGGTTGTCCTTGCAGTTATATTTACTACTCTACAAGCTTACGAGTATAGTGTAGCAGACTTTCGATTGTCTGATGGTATTTATGGTTCTACCTTTTACTTAGCAACTGGCTTTCATGGCTTTCATGTTATTGTAGGTACAGTTTCTTTAATTAATTGTTTAATACGCGTTTCCAATTTCCAATTAACACAGCAGCATCACTTTGGATTCGAATCCTCAGCTTGGTACTGGCATTTTGTCGACGTGGTTTGATTATTTTTATTTGTATCAGTTTACTGGTGGGGAGGTATCTAATTCTTATTTTAGCATGAAGGTAACATTCAACTTTGGAATTTTTCTTTTAATGTTTTTACTCGTAAAATTTAATATTTTATTGTTAAACGAAGAGTCGCTCATTTTACTTGTTTTTATCACCTTTTGTATTTTAAGTACAGTAAAATTAGGTCCTTTAACGTCAAGTTTTTTTGAATTGCAGCAAAATGACGTCAAGTTGGGTATAAAAAGTTCAACTCAAAAATTAATAGAACTTTTTACACAGCAAAAACTCAAGTTGGGCATTTCAAGCAATTGAGAAACTCAATTTTATCAGTTGAAATCTCATTTAATAAATTTTAATAAACTAGTATTACTACAAATTCCAAATTTTTATCAAATGTGTGGTCTAATTCAGCTTAAAAAGCAACTGAGCTTTTCAAGAAGGTTAGAACAACAAGTTATGAAATTAATTTCGTTAATAATTTTAGAAAAATTAAACAAAATTTTAGTAACACAGGAATTTTGTAATAACGTTTTGGTAAGCAAAAAGTTTAAAACTTCAGACAAAATTAATTTAAGAGAGCATTTAACTAAAATATAATAAGATTTTTAAGCGGGTGTAGATGAACTGGTAAATTCATTAGTTTTCCAAACTAAACTTTAAGGGTTCGAATCCCTTTTCCCGCTTTCGTTGGTGTATAGCCAAATTTGGAAAGGCAATAGCTTTTGATGCTAAGATTTAAAGGTTCGAATCCTTTTACACCAGTTTTACTCGCTTGGTGAAATGGTAAACACGATGGATTTAAAATCCGTTCTTTAATTATAAGTTATTGGTTCAAGTCCAATAGCGAGTATAAATTCGTGCCTTACGTAAGTTTATGAGAGTAATAAAGTACCCTATTTTCAACCTAGTTAATGATCATTTAATTAGTTACCCTACCCCAATAAATATCCATTATGCTTGAAACTTTGGTTTTTTGTCTGCAATTTGTTTAATTATACAAATTTTAACAGGAATTTTTTTAGCTATGCACTACACCCCGCATATTGATTTGGCATTTGCAAGTGTTGAACATATTATGCGTGATGTAAATTATGGGTGGCTTTTACGTTATCTTCACGCTAATGGTGCTTCAATGTTTTTTGTAATTGTATACGTACATATTTTTCGCGGACTTTACTTTGGTTCTTATGTGAAACCAAAACAATGAGTATGAGTTGTCGGAGTTATTATTTTACTTCTTATGATCATTACAGCCTTTATAGGTTACGTTTTACCATGAGGGCAAATGAGTTTATGAGGAGCAACAGTAATTACGAACTTAGTCTCTGCAGTACCATTAGTTGGAAATTCAATTGTTACTTGATTATGAGGTGGGTTTTCCGTAGATAATGCTACGTTAAATCGATTTTTTAGTTTGCACTACTTACTACCGTTTGTAATTGCTGCCGCTTCACTACTTCATTTAACACTACTTCATCAAGATGGTTCTGGTAACCCTTTAGGAATTGAGTCAAAAGTAGACAAAATTAATATGTTTCCTTATTTTATTATTAAAGATATCCTTGGTTTGGTATGTTTTTTAGTATTTTTTAGTATTTTTGTTTATTTTTTACCTAATATGTTAGGGCATTCTGACAACTATATTGAAGCAAACCCAATGGTTACGCCTGCACATATTGTCCCAGAGTGGTATTTTTTACCATTTTACGCAATTTTACGCAGTATTCCACATAAATTAGGGGGGGTTATAGCGATGCTAGCATCAATTTTAATTTTGGTTACATTACCGTGAATTCATAGCACCGAAATTAGAAGCTCACGATTTCGTCCAGTTTACAACTTATTGTACGGTGTTTTACTTAGTTGTTGCTTACTTCTTGGATGAATTGGAGGAATGCCTGTTGAGGATCCTTATATTTTAATTGGTCAGATCTTAAGTGTTTTTTATTTTTTATTTTTTATTCTTATCTTTCCTATTTTAGGTAAAATTGAAAGTCTTCTATTATTTAAATAATAGAAGACTTTCAATTTTACCTAAAATAGGAAAGATAAGAATAAAAAATAAAAAATAAAAAACACTTAAGATCTGACCAATTAAAATATAAGGATCCTCAACAGGCATTCCTCCAATTCATCCAAGAAGTAAGCAACAACTAAGTAAAACACCGTACAATAAGTTGTAAACTGGACGAAATCGTGAGCTTCTAATTTCGGTGCTATGAATTCACGGTAATGTAACCAAAATTAAAATTGATGCTAGCATCGCTATAACCCCCCCTAATTTATGTGGAATACTGCGTAAAATTGCGTAAAATGGTAAAAAATACCACTCTGGGACAATATGTGCAGGCGTAACCATTGGGTTTGCTTCAATATAGTTGTCAGAATGCCCTAACATATTAGGTAAAAAATAAACAAAAATACTAAAAAATACTAAAAAACATACCAAACCAAGGATATCTTTAATAATAAAATAAGGAAACATATTAATTTTGTCTACTTTTGACTCAATTCCTAAAGGGTTACCAGAACCATCTTGATGAAGTAGTGTTAAATGAAGTAGTGAAGCGGCAGCAATTACAAACGGTAGTAAGTAGTGCAAACTAAAAAATCGATTTAACGTAGCATTATCTACGGAAAACCCACCTCATAATCAAGTAACAATTGAATTTCCAACTAATGGTACTGCAGAGACTAAGTTCGTAATTACTGTTGCTCCTCATAAACTCATTTGCCCTCATGGTAAAACGTAACCTATAAAGGCTGTAATGATCATAAGAAGTAAAATAATAACTCCGACAACTCATACTCATTGTTTTGGTTTCACATAAGAACCAAAGTAAAGTCCGCGAAAAATATGTACGTATACAATTACAAAAAACATTGAAGCACCATTAGCGTGAAGATAACGTAAAAGCCACCCATAATTTACATCACGCATAATATGTTCAACACTTGCAAATGCCAAATCAATATGCGGGGTGTAGTGCATAGCTAAAAAAATTCCTGTTAAAATTTGTATAATTAAACAAATTGCAGACAAAAAACCAAAGTTTCAAGCATAATGGATATTTATTGGGGTAGGGTAACTAATTAAATGATCATTAACTAGGTTGAAAATAGGGTACTTTATTACTCTCATAAACTTACGTAAGGCACGAATTTATACTCGCTATTGGACTTGAACCAATAACTTATAATTAAAGAACGGATTTTAAATCCATCGTGTTTACCATTTCACCAAGCGAGTAAAACTGGTGTAAAAGGATTCGAACCTTTAAATCTTAGCATCAAAAGCTATTGCCTTTCCAAATTTGGCTATACACCAACGAAAGCGGGAAAAGGGATTCGAACCCTTAAAGTTTAGTTTGGAAAACTAATGAATTTACCAGTTCATCTACACCCGCTTAAAAATCTTATTATATTTTAGTTAAATGCTCTCTTAAATTAATTTTGTCTGAAGTTTTAAACTTTTTGCTTACCAAAACGTTATTACAAAATTCCTGTGTTACTAAAATTTTGTTTAATTTTTCTAAAATTATTAACGAAATTAATTTCATAACTTGTTGTTCTAACCTTCTTGAAAAGCTCAGTTGCTTTTTAAGCTGAATTAGACCACACATTTGATAAAAATTTGGAATTTGTAGTAATACTAGTTTATTAAAATTTATTAAATGAGATTTCAACTGATAAAATTGAGTTTCTCAATTGCTTGAAATGCCCAACTTGAGTTTTTGCTGTGTAAAAAGTTCTATTAATTTTTGAGTTGAACTTTTTATACCCAACTTGACGTCATTTTGCTGCAATTCAAAAAAACTTGACGTTAAAGGACCTAATTTTACTGTACTTAAAATACAAAAGGTGATAAAAACAAGTAAAATGAGCGACTCTTCGTTTAACAATAAAATATTAAATTTTACGAGTAAAAACATTAAAAGAAAAATTCCAAAGTTGAATGTTACCTTCATGCTAAAATAAGAATTAGATACCTCCCCACCAGTAAACTGATACAAATAAAAATAATCAAACCACGTCGACAAAATGCCAGTACCAAGCTGAGGATTCGAATCCAAAGTGATGCTGCTGTGTTAATTGGAAATTGGAAACGCGTATTAAACAATTAATTAAAGAAACTGTACCTACAATAACATGAAAGCCATGAAAGCCAGTTGCTAAGTAAAAGGTAGAACCATAAATACCATCAGACAATCGAAAGTCTGCTACACTATACTCGTAAGCTTGTAGAGTAGTAAATATAACTGCAAGGACAACCGTTAAAAATAAGCTTAGTAAAGCTTGTTTACGTTGGTTCGCAACAAGTGCGTGGTGGGACCAAGTTACAGTACAACCAGATAATAGTAAAAGTAATGTATTCAAAGAAGGTATATCTCAAGGGCTTAAAGTAATAATCCCTTTTGGAGGTCATGATGCACCAATGTCAATTGAAGGCGAAACGCTACTATGAAAAAACGCTCAAAAAAACGCAAAAAAGAATAAAACTTCAGACACAATAAACAAAATAACACCAAAACGTAAACCTTGTTGTACAATTCCTGTATGGTGGCCTTCAAGAGTAGACTCTCGTATTACATCTCGTCATCACACAAACATGGCAAAAAATAAGCTAAGAATTCCTAAAATAAGAATAAAACCTCCTTGTTTAAAAGCATGAAAATACAAAACACCACCAATTGTACTTGTAAACGCAGCAAGAGAAGCAAAAAAAGGTCACGGACTAGGATCAACTAAGTGAAATGGATGTCTTTGATAAGACTTTAGAATAGAGCTAGTTAACATACGTTATAAAAGTTTAGTTATAAAAAGTTTAACTGATTTAAGTAAATTTTTTAATAATTTAGGATAAAATAAAATAAAGAAAAAAATAAAGAAAAAGAAAAAACCGAAAACCGAAAACCTCATTATTTTACCTTAGTCACTTAACTTACTAGAAATTCATGTTACGTAACGTGGTAAATTTACTGCTTCAATTACAATAGGCATAAAACCATGGTTAACACCACATATTTCGCTACATTGACCGTAATAAATACCTTCACGTTTAACGAATAAAGAAGTTTGATTTAGACGTCCTGGTACAGCATCACATTTTATGCCAAGAGAAGGTACAGCCCAACTGTGTAAAACATCTGCTGCAGATACAATAATACGTACATGAGTGTTAGTCGGAATTACCATACTATTGTCCACTTCTAGTAAACGGAATTGTCCTAAAATTAAGTCTTCTTCAGGCACCATATAGCTTTCATAGTTTATTGGTTCACCATGCTCATTTTGGTAATCAGAGTACTCATAACTTCAATATCACTGATGTCCTATTGTTTTTACAGTAATAGTTGGTGAAATTACCTCATCCATAGCATAAAGTAATGAAAAAGAAGGAATAGCTATAATAAGTAAAATTATAGCTGGGGTTACAGTTCAAGCAATTTCAATTACTGTACCATGCGCTAAATTTGAAGGTAAAAAATTTTGAGAAGAATCAAAATGCCACAAAGTTTTTATTAGCATTCAAGAAACAAATACCGAAATGATACATATAAAAAACATTAAATCATGATGTAAATTTATAATACCCTCCATAATAGGAGTTGCAGGATCTTGAAATCCTAACTGTCAAGTTTCAGCTACATCACACACTGAAAATTTAGGTAGAAATAGTAGAAATACGTAAATCATTAGTAAATAAATTATTTAGTTTCACAAATTATTGGAATTTCGTCAAATGTATGATAAGCAGGCGGCGAGCTCACAACCCATTCTAAACTTGTACCATTTTGGGTTTCTAAACTATCTGACGAGTTTCACGGTGCATTTAAACATGGGTTTTTTTCCGTTAAAGCTGAGAAAACTAAGTAAAAAAAGAATAAAGTACTTAATAAAGCAACATAAGAACCATACGAAGCGATTAAGTTTCAGCTAAAGTACGAATCTGGATAATCCGGGATCCGGCGCGGCATGCCTGCTAAGCCTAAGAAATGCATCGGCATAAACGTAATATTAACACCAATAAAGGTTGACCAAAAATGAATTTGACCTAAAACTTCAGGATACTGAACTCCTGTAATTTTACCAAATCAATAGTAAAAACCGGAAAAAATTGCAAAAACTGCCCCCATTGAAAGTACATAATGGAAATGCGCAACAACATAATATGTGTCATGTAAACTAATATCAAGACCTGAATTTGCTAATATAATCCCTGTTAAACCACCAATGGTAAATAAAAAAATAAAACCAATCGCAAACAACATAGGTGTTTTAAGTAAAATAGAACCTTCCCACATGGTGGCGATTCAACTAAAGATTTTTATTCCTGTAGGAACCGCAATTATCATCGTTGCAGCCGTAAAATAAGCTCGCGTGTCTACATCTAAACCCACTGTGTACATGTGATGCGCTCAAACGATAAAACCTAAAATCCCAATTGAAACCATCGCATATACCATTCCAATATACCCAAATACTGGTTTTTTTGAAAAAGTTGCAACCACATGACTAATAATTCCAAAACCAGGTAAGATTAATATGTATACTTCTGGATGACCAAAAAATCAAAAAAGGTGCTGATATAGTATTGGATCACCACCACCTGAAGGATCGAAAAACGCAGTATTAAAATTACGATCTGTTAGTAACATCGTAATAGCGCCAGCTAACACTGGTACAGCAAGCAGTAATAGGATAGCTGTCACTAAAATTGATCACACAAATAAAGGAATCCTATACATGTTTTGACCAGGATTTCTCATATTTAAAATTGTTGATATAAAATTTACTGCACCTAAAATTGAAGATGCACCTGATAAATGCAAGCTAAAAATAGCTAAATCAACAGCAGCACCTGAGTGGCTTTGTATTGAGCTTAAAGGCGGGTAAACCGTTCATCCGGTACCAACCCCGACTTCAACAATAGCTGAAGCTAGTAATAAGCACAATGATGGAGGTAACAATCAAAAGGAGATATTATTTAGCCGCGGGAATGCCATATCTGGGCTTCCAATCATAATCGGTACCAGCCAGTTTCCAAAGCCTCCGATCATTACTGGCATTACCATAAAAAATCAATAAACGAATTAGCTGAAAGTAGTGTTACAGAACCCTCAGTATGCTCCAATTTTTTTGACATTTGTAACTTAGAAGTCTCGAAACGTCCTGTTAATTGAATTTTAAAACCTCTAAGAAACATTTTCTTTAACCCAAATTTTAAAGTGATAATTTTTGAAGTACCAATCTGGTCTTTTATTAAATTAACGACAATTAAGAAAGATTTTCTGAATGTAATTTTTTGACCCACTAAATACTGAAAATAAAACGCTATATTCGAAGAAAAGGTTGTAATTTCCTTAACTGGATATAATTTTAGTTGTAAACGACTCACCCTTAAAGAATGCATTAGGTAATTAAAACTTAATGAAGTCAATACTTGTTTTTGTTTGAAAATTGAATTAATATTACAGTAAAACGTGTTACGTAAAATAAATAAAGTTGACAATACCCTTAAAGTTTTCGGATTACGAAAGGCAGAGATAGATAATAATTGCAAAATATGAAAATATGAAAATCGAAATAACGATTTACCGTATGGTTGGTAAGTAGTAAGTCAGGAAGATTGTTGCCCAATCTTAATACTTGTAGGGTTAATTTTTTGTGCCATAATATTTGGTTAAGCTATGAAGGTTAATTTTGAAAATTTCGTATTAAAAAATATTTTATTACTAAAAATGTCTTTAACCGATCAATCTTTAATTATCAATTAGAAATTTTTGAGAAAAGAAGTAAAAAATTTGATACTTTTATGCTTTCAGTATTTAAACTATTCAACGTTACTTTTTGACTATGCTTATTTAAAACAATCAATAAATAAGAGGTTAATTTACTTTGGTCCTCTCGTACTAAAAGTTATTTTACTATTTTTTCGTTTACTTACAGTAGATAGGGACCGAACTGTCTCACGACGTTCTGAACCCAACTCACGTACCTTTTTAACTAGCGAACAACTAGACCCTTGAAATAAACTTCTATTTCAGGATAAGATGAGTCGACATCGAGGTATCAAACCGTGACTTCAATACGAACTTTTGGTCACGATGAATCTGTTATCCCTAGAGTTCCTTTTAGCTGTTGTGCAATATTACTTCCACACATAATATTGGATCACTATAACTGACTTGCATCTCAATTTGATTTATAAATCTTGTTGTTAAGTAAAGTTTACTATTGTGCGTGTGCTTTACCTTAGTACACCTCCGTTACTTTTGGGGAGGTACTCATCCCAAGTAAACTTTCTTTTTTACACTATCGTAAAATAGATTTACTAAGTATAAAACAACTAAACTAAATGGTATTTCAACAGACGTAGTTAACTCCCATTTGTTCTATATTTGTTACCGTTTTAATACAATATAAAATAAAAGTAAAGGATCTAGGGTCTTTCCGTCTTACTGTAAAGTATAATATATTACACTTAAATTACAAAAGAAAATAAGCATTTTGTTACTCAGCACAACACTATCATTTATTTGTGTTTAATTTTAGAGTCTAAAATTAAACGCAAATAAATGATAGTGTTGTGCTGAGTAACAAAGCATTTTGGTTCAAATCCCACTATCTGTAAAAACTTTAAAGTTTTTAATTATTAAAAACTTTAATAATTAAAAACTTTAAAGTTTTTACAGATAGTGGGATTCGAACCCACAAGAATATAATTTTTCATTAGGATCTAAATCTAATATGTTTACCAGTTTCATCATATCTGCTATTTTCTTAGTTCTATAAATTTAATAGAATCTTTAGGGCTACGTATTAATTGTAATTCAATATTTTGGGCTTTAAAACTTAACTTGTAATGCATTGTTAGTACAATTGCACCAATCATCGCAACAAGTAAGACGAAACCTGCAGAAATAAATAAAAAGTTGAAGTGTGAATATAAAACATACCCAATCGCTAAAGTATTAGTTTCAGCTTTTTTTTCGGTGAATCAGGACACCCATTCAATATTGTAGATACAAAATCTTAGTAAATCTGACGTATTTAAAACATAGAAAACACTGTTACCAAAACATAAGCTTATAATAAATAAAAGCGGTAAAATTGTATAAAAATTAGATAAAACGGCTTCAATTTTAATATTTAACATCATAATAACAAATAAAAATAAAACTGCAATTGCACCCACATATACAATAATAAGTAAAAACGAAAAAAATTCAGCACCTAAAAGAAGTAGTAAGCACGCAAAATTAAAAAAAGTTAAGACTAAGAATAAAACCGAGTGTACTGCATTACGTAAAATTATTACTAAAAATGCAGAAATTAGGCCTAGTAAGCTAAATAAGCTAAATAAAAAAATATCAATATTTACCATAGTTTTGTTTGTAAAGCGAAAAAAGGGATTCGAACCCTTACTTTAATCTTGGCAAGATTAAACTCTACCATTAAGTTACTTTCGCGAAAAGTGGCGAAAAGTGGGATTCGAACCCACGAATTTTAGAATCACAATCTAACACTAAGCCTCCTAGTCCTTTCCGCCAGATAGACTAACTAACTGTAATTTTAGTTTTGAAATTGATTTAGCTGGATTTAAAAACTTTGGGCATGTTACTGTACAATTTAAAATACTGTGGCATGAAAAAACCCGCGTTTTGTTGTTTAAAAAGTTTAACCTAACTTCCGTCGCTGAATCGCGAGAATCAATTACCCACCGAAAAGCTTGAAGTAAGATGGATGGACCTAAGTATTTATTTGAGTTTCACCAATAACTAGGGCAACTAGCGGAACAACAAGCGCAAAGAACACACTCGTACAAGCCATTTAAAGCAAACCGGTCTGATTTTGATTGCAAATTTTCTAAAGTCTTATCAGTACTTAAGTTTACTAACCATGGTTTAATCAAGGAGTACTGATGATAAAAATTTGATAAATCCGGGATTAAATCTTTAATTATTTTCATATGAGGTAAAGGATAGACTGTTAAAAAACTGGAATCACGCGAGTACGTACGTAAACATGCTAATGTATTTTTACCGTCAATGTTCATAGCGCAACTTCCACAAATACCTTCCCTACAAGAACGCCTAAACGCCAAAGTAGGGTCATGATAATTTTTAATAAAAACCAATAAATCTAAAACCATAGATCCACACTGACTTAAATTAACAGGATAAACACTAAAATATGGTTTGATTTGTAAATACGGATTTCATCGATAAACTCTAATAAATTTTATTTTTTTGGTAACTAATTTTTGACCTGGATTTTTGTAAGTAAAGTTATTTTTTAATTTTAAAAACATGTTACAAGATATAATTAATTTTCAAGTAAAGTAAACCAGATAAGAAATGATAAATTAGTAAAAGAAGAAAGATTTTTTTGAAAGTAAAATAAATAAAAATGCTATTTAGAAAGGTAAAAAAACTAGACACATCCAACCAAAAAAGGACTAAACTAAATTTTAATGACAATAGTAAAAAAGTTAAAGTTAAAGTTAAAAAAACACCTGTTAATCGATGAAATATGGACCTCAATAAAGTAAAATTTGGTTCATAAATTAAAATATGTGGTGAAAGTGGCCTGTTAAATTTGAAAGCGTAACTCATTAGTAAAATACTATTGTTTAGAATTGGATTCGAACCAATGACTCAAAGAGCTTCAATCTTATGCTCTACCAGCTGAGCTACCTAAACTAAATGGATAAAGAAGGATTCGAACCTCCGATAATTTGTTTTATGTCAATTTTCAAAATTGATGCTTTAAACCACTCAGCCATTTATCCCATTAGGGTAGAAGGATTCGAACCTTCAATTTTCCGCACCCAAAGCAAACACGATAACCATTACGTTATACCCTATTTATTACTAGTAATATGTAATTAAGTAAATAAAATTAAAAAAGCCATCATTAAGGCAAATAAAGCTACTGCTTCTGTTAAAGCAAACCCTAAAATAGTGTAACCAAATAATTGCTGTTTTAAAGATGGATTTCTAGCATACGCCATAACTAACGAGCCGAAAACAATACCTACACCAGCACCTACACCAGTTAAACCAATGGTTGCTAAACCAGCACCAATCATTTTTGCACTTTGTAAAGTTACATTCATTTTATTAAATTTTTAATTTATTGTAAAGATTATCAGCCTCTCGAAAAAAGCTAGAGTTGGACTCGAACCAACGTTAAAAAATTTGCAATTTTTTGCAAAACCTCTTTGCTATCTAGCCTTAACAGAATGCTAACGAGAATTGGACTTGAACCAATAACATATAGATTATGATTCTATTGTTCTAACCAAGTTGAACTACCCCGTTTAAACCCTACGCTTTTTACAAACTTTAACCCCATTGTGCGGAAGCATAGTTAGATCACAAAAACTTAAAACTTTAAATTCAAAGTTTTTTAGAAGCAATTTTAACGTTAGACGTTTAAATTTTGAAAAACCTTTAACCTTAATATGCAGTCTGTTAAAATGGATTTTTTTTGTTATTGTAAAAATAACTATTTTTAATGTGGTTAAACTTATTTTTTGTGTACCTTTTGTCTTTTTTGAACCAGCAGTTACAAAATATAACAACTCACCTTTTAAATTTGTGAAACTAAATAAAACATTGTTATTAGAAAAATAAATAGAAAGTATTAAAGTATTAAAATTATACATAGCAAGTCGCGTTAGCACGTAATCTCCACGAATTCCCATTTATAAAATAGTAGTTTAAGGTTGAAGTATACTGCAATTGATTAGTATCAGGCAGATTTAAAGTACTCAATTTGATTACGTGTAACTTTAAGTTAGGTTACTCTCATTCTAAAGCGCCTTTCTGCCATTCATAAATAAAACCAAATGTTAAAATTATTAAAAAAATAATCATACTTCAGAAATTTATTAGCAATACACTGTTTATTACTAAAACTCATGGAAACAAAAAGCTAATTTCTAAGTCAAAAATTAGGAATAATATCGCAACTAAATAAAAACGAATATCAAATGTTGAACGCGCATCTTCAAAGGGGTTAAACCCACACTCGTATGCGCTAACTTTTTCCTGATCAGTTTTTTTTGTTATAAGGAAAAACGACAAGAAAAAAAGAAGAGCAGAAAGAAAAAAAGAAAAAAGAAAAAAGAAAAAAATGACAGAATACTCCGAAAATAAAACTTTCATTATGTGAAATTAATTTAGTAAAGTCAGTTAAAACTTAACAGTAAACTTGAAACAAAAAAAACTCAACTTAATGACAAAGGCAGAAAAATTTTTCAACCTAAGCGCATTAGCTGGTCATAACGATACCTAGGAAAAGAAGACCTAACTCAAATAAACCCAAAAAGTAAAAAGGTGGTTTTTAAACCAAACCAAATTGAAGGAGGAACTCAGTAAAAAACAACTATGTTTAAAGGTGGTAGCCACCCACCAAAAAATAAAGCAGTTGTTAAACCGCACATTAAAATCATATTCGCGTATTCACCTAAAAAAAATAATGCGAATCCCATGGCTGAGTACTCAACATTGTAACCCGCAACCAATTCTGCTTCTGCTTCAGGAAGATCAAAAGGAGCTCGATTTGTTTCCGCTAATATTGAAATGTAAAACAATAAGAAAATCGGAAATAACGGAATAACAAATCAGACCCTTGATTGGAATAAAATTATTTCTGAAAAATTTAAGGATCCTACACAAATTAAAACATTTATTAAAATCAACCCAATAGAAACTTCATAGGAAACCATTTGCGCCGTAGAACGTAGGGCACCTAGGAAAGCATACTTTGAATTACTTGATCACCCTGCCATAATAATACCGTATACCCCTAAAGAGGAAACTGCTAAGAGGTAAAGAACACCAATATTTAAATCTGCGAGTACTGAACCTTCAGAAATTGGTAAGACACACCATGAAACGAGCGCTAATAAAAATGTTAAAATTGGAGATATGATAAAAATATTTAAGTTCGCACTTGAGGGTAAAACCGTTTCTTTAACAAATAGTTTTAAACCATCCGCTAACGGTTGTAGTAAGCCAAAAATTCCTACCACATTTGGACCTTTCCTTCTTTGTATCGCAGCCATTACTTTACGTTCAGCAAGTGTCATGTAAGCTACAGCGACCAATAGCGGGACAATAATAAAAATAGTTTTACATATTAAATAAAGTAAAAATTTCATGTAGTTATTTTATTAGTGAAATTGTTATTAATTTTGAAACTGAAAGTAAAAAATCCAGGTCAAAAATTAAGAAAATTAAGAAAAGAACGCATAACGTTGATAGTATAGAGTTTGACTTAGTCATAGGTACCAAAACTAATTGAGTTGGTTTTACGTCAAAGTAGATCATTTTGGAAAAACGCAAGTAGTAAAAACTTGCTAAACAATTTAATAAGATTAGTGTAATACTTAGACTTACTCAATTGGTTTTTAAAGAAGTTAATAAAATAAAAAATTTTGAAAAAAAACCAGCGAATGGGGGTAATCCAGCGAATGAAAACATTAAAATAAGCAAGTAAAAAGAGAGGATACTATTAATTGAAGAGAGACTTTTAATACTAGTTATAAAACGAGAGAAGTTTTTATTAGGGAACTGAAAAAACTGTAAATTAGTTACAATATAAAAAAAAAGTAAAGATGAAACAGAGTAAACTATTAGAAACAAAAAGCTATTCACAATTGTTAAAAAATCGTCAGAAACTAAAGCTAACAAAATAAAACTAGAATGCCCGATCGAACTGTAAGCAATAAATCGTTTTCATTTCAATTGTGAGAAAGCACCTAAGATACCTAAGATACTTGACAACAAACAACAAATAAATAAAAAATACTTTACTAAAATTAATTGCTGTGAAAATGCAAAAAAAATTATTTTAATAAGTAACCCAGCTAAGGCTATCTTAGGTAAAATTGCAAAAATGGCTGTAACAGGTAAAGGTACTCCATCATAAACATCCGGAGACCAAAAATGAAAAGGTGCTGAATTGAACTTAAATAATAACGAAGTGATAAAAAAAATAATACCTACGGTTAAACCAACTGCGAAATTAGAATCAAAAAGAAGTAGGCCAGAACACAACTTTGAAAAATCCATTAAATTTGTTACTCCGCATAAACCATATAGAATAGCTGAACCCATTAGTAAAAAGGCTGACGAAAACGCACCTAAAATAAAGTATTTTAGCCCAGCTTCTGTTGAAAACTCCGAGGTACGGTTAAAACTTGCTAAAATATAAAAAATTAAACTTTGTAATTCAATTGAAATATAGACAGAAAGTAAATCAAACGAAAATATTACAAATGAAATTGCGACAACACTAAATAACAAAAGAATTCAAAATTCGAAAAACTGAATTTTTTGAGTTTCTAAATAAGGTAGGCTCAGACTAGCTATGTTAAATGAAAAAATAACTAGTAAAATATTTGCGAAGTAAGTAAAATAATTAGTAAAAAGTAAACCATTCAAGAAATAAGCAGAAATAGGAACTTGTAAAATTAAAATAAGAATACTTAAAAAAAGAGTTTTGTATACTAAAATTGCAAAAATTTTTGATAAAACCGGTGACCCTAATACCTTATTAGACGCAAGGAAAACCCCAAAAATTAATAAATTTAAACTCGTGATCAGTAAAAAAATGTCAGATGACAAAAAGTACAAGTTAAAGAATACACTCATTATATTACTTTATTTTTAAAATAAAAAATCAAAAAAAGAACGGATCAACTCCAAGCTTGAAATCCTTAATAAAAGAAGGAAAAGAAGACTTAAAACATTTAAATAAATGTAATCATGAACAATTGAACATAATCCTTTTTCTAAATGAAACATAATCCAAAATAATCCACAAAATAAAAATTCATTATCTAAGAAAAAAGAAAAAAGAAAAAACCCTAAAGAAGTAAAAAAGTTAAAATTAAACATTAGTTAAATGCTCTAATAAGTTAAGTACAGAAAAATGTATTTCTGTAAGAAACGAAAAAGGATACAAACCCATTCACATAATTATAAAAATAAGAGGAAGTAAAATGAAAAATTCACGGCGAGATAAATCCTGATAATTTTTAAAATATGTTAATTTTAACGGCCCAAAACTAATCCGGTTTAAAAGCCAAATTGAGTAACCCGCTGATAAAATAACACCAAACGTCATAAAAAAAGTTAAAATTAAACTAATTTTTACAGAACCAAATAACACTAATATTTCACCAATAAAACTACTAGTTCCCGGAAATGCGATATTTGAAAAAGAAAAGAATAAAAACAAAGAAACAAAGATAGGCATGCCGTAAACTAACCCTCCAAAATACTTAATAATTCTAGTTTTGTAACGATCATATAAAACACCTATACATAAAAATAAAGCACTAGACACAAGTCCGTGACTAAGCATCAGAATAATGCTCCCTTCTACACCTTGAGTGTTAAATGAAAATATACCTATAGTTACAAAACCCATATGCGAAACTGAAGAATACGCTATAATTTTTTTTAAATCAATTTGACGAAGAGTAGTCAAAGACGCATAAATAATAGCAATTAGGCTCAACATAAAAATTACAGGAGAAAAATAAATCGAAGCTAGAGGAAACAACGGTAAGGAAAATCGTAAAAAACCATACCCTCCTAATTTTAACAAAATTCCTGCTAAAATTACAGACCCTGAAGTCGGTGCTTCAGCATGTGCTTCAGGTAACCAGATATGAAATGGTACCATAGGAATCTTTACAGAAAAACTTGCAAAAAAAGAAAGTCATAAAATAACTTGATAGTAGAATGAAAAGTTTGTTACTGCTAAGACTTGAATATCAAATGAACCTACCTTAAAATAAACAAAAATTACACCAAGTAACATAAGTAAAGACCCAATTAATGTGTAAATAAAGAATTGATATGCTGCTCTAATTTTACGTGCTCGTGATCCCCACACACCTACGATTAGAAACATAGGTATTAACACACTTTCAAAAAAAATATAAAACAAAAATAAGTCTAATACACAAAAAACTTGGATTAAACAAAATTCTAAGACCAAAAATGAAATTAAGTACTCTTTTAAAAAAAACGAAATGGATTGTCAACTGAGCAAAACACAAAGTACTACTAGTAAAGTTGTTAACAAAATAAAAAATAGAGATATACCATCTATACCAATAAAGTAATACAAGTTTACCGTTTTAGAGTAAAATAAAATTTTAGAAAACTGAAAAAAACTTGTTGAAGGATCAAATAATACTCATAAAAACAAAGAAAATACAAAAGTAACACAAGCTGAAATTAGAGCTATATTTAAACAAGTAATTTTTTCTTCAGAAGGTACTAAAAGTAAAATTAAAACTCCAAGTAGTGGACTAATACATACTAAAGCTAGTATGTTATCAAAGAAAAAAGATAAAGTCATAATAAAATTTGAGTCTAGGTGGATTCGAACAACCAACCTTACGCTTATCAAATTGCAATCGAAATAACTTTGCTTAAAACTGTACATGAGCATTTCTGATCATACAGCTTCTTTTAGTTTTAACTGTTAGCTTATCTTATTCATTACAAATAAGCATTCTGCTTAAGTTAAGTCTAAGAACACGTTTCAATTTTTTATTTTAAAAATTTTAGGAACTTATTTTACACCATAACTATGTAAGGATTAAATTAAAATACGCAATTAATTTTTACAACTTAGTTTATTTAGAGTTTTATATGATGTTTTCAATAACTTTCTGTACGTTTCCATAAAATTAGTAACCTAGTTCAGCTTTAAATTTTTAATTTATAAACTAGTTTTAAAATCTTATAACCAAAATTTTAAATAATAAGATTTTCACTTATATAAAAAATTAATTTTTTAATAATTTTGTTTAATTTTTTAATTAAACAACATAACATGCCGCACGCGTATGCTCTAACCTTTAAGCTACAGACTCTTTTATATAATTTAGTTTATTAGTTAAATGAAAAAAATTAAAACGAAAAAGAAAAGCAAATAAGTAGCTTTTAAAATTAACATGCTAAAAATTAAAATTAAAGCTAAAACGAAAAAGAAGGTATAATGAGTTAACTGACCATCCTGTAACGAATTAACTAATTTAGCTCAAAGTGGTACCAACCTTGAAAATCCAAAAGGACCTGTAAGTTCAATAAACCCACGGTCTAAAGTTTTAAAAGACACTAGTAAACCAAAATTTAAAACCGGAAAAATTAAAAAACGAGCATAAAAAGAATCTCAGTATCACTTTTTATTTATAAAAAACGCTAACTTACTAAACACCCAAGTAGTATTACTAAAGTTTAAAAAAGCAGCAATACTAAAACCACCTACTGAACAAAAAAATGGAATTCATTTTAAAAAGGTATTTATAAACTCAGATTCTACAAAATAAATATTACTCGGAAATGTAAAGATAGAAAAACTTCAAACTGGAGTCCCAAAACCAACAAAAAAGTCTTTTCCGAGATACCCAATAAAAATACTTCCCACAGCTAAAATAATTAACGGTAAATATATAAAAAATGACGACTCTGAAACATTTTCGTAAACAATTCGAGGAGAATTCACATTATTTAAAAAAGTAAAAAAAAGTAAACGGAAAGAGTAAAACGCCGTGAAAAAAACCGCTAAATTTCCAAAAATACAAGCAATAGTTCCTAAATAAAAAATATTATCATTTCGGTAAACCTGACAAATTTCTAAAATTAAGTCCTTTGAGTAAAAACCGGCTAAAAAGGGAAATCCAGCTAGAGCTAAAGAACCAATAATAAAAACACTAAAAGTTAAAGGTAAAACAGGCAAAAACGCACCCATACGTCGTAAGTCTTGTTCGTCTGAAACTGAATGAATTACCGATCCTGCAGCTAAAAATAATAATGCTTTAAAAAAAGCATGATTTGTTAGATGAAATAAACTTAAATTGTAATGCGATAATCCACATGCAAACATCATGTAACCAAGCTGACTGCATGTTGAATACGCTATAATTTTTTTTAAATCATTTTGGAATGTTCCTGTAAAAGCGGCAAAAAACGCGGTTAAAGAACCGCTAAAAATAAACAAAAATAAGGTAAATGGTGAAAATTCAATAATCGGTGAAAATCGAATAATCAAAAAAATTCCCGCAGTAACCATTGTCGCCGCATGAATTAATGCTGACACTGGAGTAGGACCTTCCATTGCATCAGGTAACCAAACATGTAAACCCAGCTGCGCTGATTTTCCAATAGCTCCCAAAAATAAAAAAAAACCAAACACAGAAAAGTACGATAAATCGTAAAAAAAAAAGTTAAGTTTATAAGTTTCAAATAAAGGCGCAAGTGAGAAGATGGTTAAATAGTCTACTGAACCGAATACCGCAAAACTTAACAAAATTGCTAAACTTAATCCAAAATCCCCTACCCGGTTTGTTAAAATAGCTTTAAATGCTGCCTGATTTGCGGATAAACGTGAAAACCAAAAATTAATTAGTAAATAGGAAGCAATACCTACACCTTCTCATCCTAAAAACATTTGTACCATATTATCAGCAGTCACCAAAATTAACATAAAAAAGGTAAAAATACTTAAGTAAGACATAAAACGGGGTGCGTGTGGATCTTCGTCTAAGTAACCAATTGAATAAAAATGAACTAAACTTGAAATGGAATTAACTACAATTAACATAACACTAGTTAATGAATCAAAAATAAATGACCAATTTATTAGTAACAAATCAGAAATAATTCAAGGGTTAATTTTTAAAAAAACGGACGAACCACAAAGATTTACCTCAAAAAAAATAATTAATGAAATTACAAAATTAAACAAAATTAAAGACGATGATAGAACACTAGCCCCATAGCGACCAAGTCAACGTCCTCCGAAACCGCTAATTACCGTGCTTAACAAAGGAATTAAAATAATACTTAAATACATGTTTAAAAATTTTTACTTTAATTCCGGAAAAATTTGGGGAAAAATAAAATATTTTTGGAGACTACCGAATCACAGAATAAAACTAAATTAGAAGTAGAAACGAGAAACTTATTATCAATGTTTATCTTTGAAATTTTTGACGAAGACTTAACAACTAAATTTAAATCATCAAAATTTTTAACTAAAGATTCCAATTGTAAATTGAGTTTTTTCTTAAAAGTGACTTCATTTGATGAAAGTAAATTTGAAACACCAATTAATTTTTCCGAATTTTCAGCTAAAATAGATTTTCTTATTTTTAAAGAAACGAGAAACTTAGGTAATAAATAATAAACTAATACGTAGTAAAAAAGTGAAAGTAAAACACAAAGTCAAAAAATTTGGGGAAAAATTATTGTTAAATCTAGTTGTGGCATTTTAATGTAAATCTAATACGTCATTTAAATATATACAAGTTAGTAATGTAAAGACATAGGCTTGTAAACCTGCAATAGCTAATTCGAGGCCAATAAGTGCGAGTAGTAAAAGTAATGGGATTACGTGAAAAAACGCAAGTAAGCCTCCCGCACTCAACATTGTTCAAGCAAAACCAGCTATGATTTTAAGTAAAGTATGACCTGATGTCATATTTGCAAACAATCGTATAGATAACGTGAACACTTTTACAATATATGATAAAAATTCAATTGTTATTAGTAAAGGTACGATAATTAAAGGCACCCCGCGCGGTAAAAATAATGAAAAAAAAAGTAACCCATGCGTTTTAAAACCAATAATGTTTATCCCAATAAAAATTAGTAATGCTAAAGAAAATGTAAATATAATATGACTTGTAACCGTAAAACTGTAAGGCACCATCCCAATTAAATTACAGAAAAGTAGAAATAAGTGCAAAGTAAATATAAAAGGGAAATAAACCTCACCTTTTGAACCCAAATTATCTCTAACTACGTTCGCAGTTAAATCATAAAAATTTTCTTTTAGTAGTTGTCAGTGAGACGGTATAATTAAGTTTTTGTAAAAACTTAATGAAATTCAACTTAAACAAATAAAAATCGAGATGCAAATAAATAAAGTAGAATTAGTTACCGAAATATTAAAATTAAAAATTGAAATAGGAATTAGACTTACAATTTCAAATTGTTCTAAAGGGCTAAAAAAAGTTAAAGAATCACGCATTTTATAGTGTTTTTAACAGGAGAAGAAGGACTTGAACCCGCAACCATTGGTTTTGAAAACCAAAGCTCTAACCAGTTGAGCTATTCTCCTAATAATACATTTTAAGTTTAAAGGGGTGGTTAAAACAAGGAATGATGAAACACGGAATACGTAATTCAACGTGAAATTGTAAAAAGCCTAATTTTTTCAGTAAAAAGCTTGAAAAAAGAAATGAAGATTTGGTAGTAGGTCAAGTATTAAAAAACATACCAAAATTTTGCTTCATAAGACAACATAGGATTAGGTCTAAAAAATTAAAGTTTAAAGAACTTAACTTTAAAAAAATTTTGGATTTTTTTGAGTTTAACCAACCCAAACTTAACATAGTCTCCAAGTAAAACTGAGTATGTAACATATTACTCGCCTTCAAGTGTAAAGGTAACTTAACTTCAATCACCTGATTGTCTTTTAAAAAAATGTTTTGCTCAGTAAACTCAAACGATAAAACAAAGTAATAAAAAAGTTTGGAACGTGGGATCATATGATGAGTTTACACTTATGGAAATAATCGGACTTGAACCAATAACTTTAGAACGCAAAACTAATATTTTCCCAATTAAATTATATTCCCTAGTGTAAGGTTTTTAAAAAAGTTATGACTACTTTTACTTTTTTTTGGAAATTTTTTTAAAAGTAGTCATAACTTTTTTAAAAACCTTGTATTAGATTCAGTATTGAAAAGGTGGCTGAGTGGTTTAAAGCGATGGATTGTAAACCCATTAAGTTAAATAACGGAGGTTCGAATCCTTCCCTTTTCATTTACTACTTATACGCGTTTTTAGTTTAAATGGATAAAACTTTAGTTTTCTACACTATGAATGAGGGTTCAAGTCCTTCAAAACGTAAGCTAACTTTTAGAAAAGAATTGGATTCGAACCAATGATACCTTAAATGTATAATAATTTAGCAAACTATCGCTTTAAACCACTCAGCCACCTTTTCAATACTGAATCTAATACAAGGTTTTTAAAAAAGTTATGACTACTTTTAAAAAAATTTCCAAAAAAAAGTAAAAGTAGTCATAACTTTTTTAAAAACCTTACAGTAGTAGTTTCTGGTAGCTCAACTGGTTAGAGCGTATGGTTGTTAACCTTAAGGTTACAAGTTCAAATCTTGTCCAGAAAGGGGGAGTAATTAGTTCAATTAGGTAGAATAGTTCATTTACACTGAAAAGGTTACTAGTTCAAGTCTAGTATTACTTAAAAAATGTTTGTAACTTAATAGGAAAAAGTATTAAACTACGAATTTAAGAATGAGGGTTCAAGTCCTTCCAAACATAAATTATGGTTGTGGGGTGTATAGCTTAGTTGGATAAAGCAGTAAACTTTTAATTTAAGGATCTTAGGTTCAAGTCCTAGTACACCCAAACTTTATTTAGATTCTAAACTTTATTTATTTTACTGAATTTTACTGAATTTTACTGAATTTTATGTTAAGTTTTACTTTAACTGCGTTTTTGAGTATTTACCACATGCATTCGCTAGTATTCTTGGAAATTTTTTATTTTATTAAACATTTCAATCAGACCTTTTTGGCCACTTTTTCTACTGACTTAATTAACTGTTTTTACTATATAACTTTTTATAATACAGTTTTGTTAAATTTAAGTTACTTCACAGTTTTAAAATGTTTTTATTTTACGCCATCATTTTTTTTATTTCAACTTAACTGGCTAAAATCCGTTCTTTTTTCTTTTTTCTTTTTTCTTTTTTCTTTTTTCTTTTTTTCTTATTTGGTTTTTCTACCCTCACTTTTAGAGTTTTTACTAAATTGGGACTTTTTAACGTTAACTAAACCTTTATTTTTAGTAGAAGTAGAGTTTAACCTTACAAGTTTCATTTTACAAGCGTTAAAAATCCGTTCTTTTTTCTTTTTTCTTTTTTCTTTTTTCTTTTTTCTTTTTTCTTTTTTCTTTTTTCTTTTTTCTTTTGAATTAAAATACTTTTTTTTTAACTTTCGTTCTTTTTTCTTTTTTCTTTTTTCTTTTTTCTTATCGGTGTGTTTTAGCTTTAGTTTAATTATTCAGGTAGGTTTTGTTATTAGTATCCTTTTTTCTTTTGAATTTGTTTTTTTTTGAATTTGTTTTCGAATCTTATTAAAAAGTAGATGCCAACCTTACAACAACTAAGAAAAGCCCCTAGGATTAAAAAATCGCAACAAAGTAGGTCACCAGCTTTAGAGTCTTGCCCCCAAAAAAAAAGTATATGTTTAAAAGTTTATTCAGTCACCCCTAAAAAACCAAATTCAGCTGTACGTAAAGTAGCGAAAGTTAAGCTTTCATCAGGTAAAGTTATAATTAGCTACATTCCTGGTGAAAAACATTCCTTACAAGAACATTCGATAGTATGTATACGTGGGGGTAAAGTTAAAGATTTACCTGGTGTACATTACCATTCAGTAAGGGGGGTTTTTGATTTAGGTCCAGTGATCAACAAAAAACAAGCTAGGTCAAAATATGGGGTAAAAAAACATATTTAAGCTCCTATCGTCTAAATGGTTAAGACGATGTTTTTTCGTGACATTAATGCGGGTTCAAGTCTGGCTAGGAGTATATAAAACGGAGTAGAGTAAAGGTAACTCATTAGACTCATGTTCTAAAGTTATTGGTTCAAGTCCAATCTTCGTAAAAAATAAAACTTTAAATGACAAACTTTAAATGTAAAATTACAAAAAATATTACTAAAAAACTTGTATTAGAAGAGGTAGGGGTGTACTTTAGTTTTAAAACCTTACAATTTAAGTTTAGAATAGTTAGAAAAAATTATAATTAACTTTTACT